TTTTTAACAGTTTGGGGAATGGAAACTGAATTTCCTTTTGGTTCTCCTCGAAAAAGGCCTTCCTTTTTTGAACCTATTTTAAAGAAACTCGAAAAAAAACTTGGAAATTTTAAAAAAAAAATAAAAGAAATCTCAAAAATAAATCAAATTATATTGATATTTAGTAGATTGAAAGAAGTAGATAAATCAAGAGAAACTAAAAAAGAAAACGATTCTATAACGGATAATCAAATAATTAATGAATCAATGGATCAAATTAAATCTAGAAATTGGACAAATTTTTTACTAACAGAAAAAAAAATGAATGGTCTAACTGATAGAACAAGTATAATTAGAAAAAAAATAGAAAGAATTACAAAAGAAAAAAAGAAAGTGACTCCCGGAATAAATGTTAGTACTAATAAAAATAGTTATAATGCTAAAAGATTCGAATTAACAAAAATTATTTGGCAAAGATTAAAACGACATAGTACTCGAATAATCCGTAAATTTTATTTTTTTATAAAATTTTTCATTGAAAATATATATATAGATATCCTTCTATCTATCATTAATATTCCCAAAATACATACAAAACTTTTTCTTGAATCAATAAAAACTATTATTGATAAACCTATTTTCAATACTAAAAAAAATCACGAAAAAAGTAATAAAACCAATCAAAATACAATTAACTTTATTTCAACTATACAAAAGTCCTTTTATAATATTAGTAATAATAATTCACAGAATTTTGATAAATTATCCTCCTTCTCACAAGCATATGTATTTTACAAATTATCAAAAGTCCAAGCCCCCAATTTGTTTAATATTCTTGAATATCGCGGAACATCTTTTTTTCTTAAAACTTCAATAAACAATAATTTTGGCAGACAAGGAATAATTGATTCTAAATTAAAAGATAAGAAACTTACGAACTTGAAAAAAAATCAATGGAAAGGCTGGTTAAGAGGTTATTATCAATATCATTTATCTCAGATTAAATGGTCTAAATTAATAGCACAAAAATGGCGAAATAGCACAAAAAAATGTCGTACAATTCGAGATAAAAATTTAAACAAAGCGGATTCATATGAAAAAGAACAATTGAGTTATTATAAAAAACAAAGTGATTACGAAGTATATTTATTACCAAATCAGAAAGATAATTTTCAAAAATACTATAGATATAATCTTTTATCTTATAGATCTATTAATTATGAAAAGAGGGAGGACCTATCTATTTATAGATCACCATTCCAAGTAAATAAAACTCAAAATAATTTTTATAATTACAATACACAAAAAAGAAACAAATTTGCTAGATTAGCCTATATCCCTATCAATAATTTTCTAGGAAAAAGTGCTAGTATATATATGGAAAAAAATATGGATCGAAAATATTTTGATTGGAAAATTATCCATTTTTGTTTTCAAAAAAAAATGGATATTGAAGCTTGGGTCAAGGTCAATACCAATAGGAACCAAAATACTAAGACCGAGGCTCTAAATTATCAAATAATTGATAAAATTGATAAAAAAGATCTTTTTTCTTTTATGATTCATCAAGATGAAGAAAGAAATTCATCCAATAAAAAAAAAAAATGGGATTGGATGGGAATGAATACAGAAATACTAAGTCATCCTATATCAAATCTAGAACTTTGGTTCTTTCCAGAATTTTTCCTATTTTATAATGCATATAAAATTAAACCCTGGTTTATACCAAGCAAATTCCTTTTTTTGAATTTGAATATAAATGAAAATCTTAGTGAAACTAAAAACCTGAATCGAAAACAAAAAGGAATTATACCGTCAAACGAAAAAAAATATTTTGAATTCAAGAATAAAAAAGAAAAAGAATTTGCAAATCAAAGAGCTCTTCGATCAACTATGCAAAACCAAGAAAGTCTTGTATCTGTTCTATTAAACCAAGAAAACACGATTGCGGAAACTTATTCAGAACCAGACATGAAAAAACTACAAAAGAAAAAACAATACAAGAGCAATACAGAAGCAGAACTTGATTTCTTCCTCAAAAAATATTTACTTTTTCAATTAAGATGGGATGGTTCTTTGAATCAAAGAATGATCAATAATATCAAAATATATTGTCTCCTGCTTAGATTGAGAAATCCAAAAAAAATAGCCCTATCCTCTATTCAAAGGAGAGAAATGAATCTTGATATAATGCTGATTAAAAAGAATTTAACTCTTACAGAATTGATGAAAAGGGGAAGATTGATTATCGAACCTCTTCGTCTGTCTGTAAAAAAATCAGGCCAGTTTATTATGCACCAAACCATAAATATTTCATTAGTTCATACGAGTAGACATCGTATTAATCAAAGATACCAAGAGAAAATATATGCCGATAAGGAGGATTTTGATAAATCTATTCGAAGCCATCTAACTGGAAATAATAATTCTTATTTGTTTTTCCCTGAAAATATTTTAGCGTCTCGACGTCGTAGAGAATTGAGAATTCTAATTTGTTTCCATTCAAAGAATAGTCAAGGTATCGATAAAAATATAATATTTTGTAATGGGAATAATTTTAAAAGTTCTAGTCAATTTTTGAATGAAAATAACGATCTTGATAGACATCAATTAATTAAATTAAAATTACTTCTTTGGCCCAATTATCGATTAGAAGATTTAGCTTGTATGAATCGCTATTGGTTTGATACAAATAACGGAAGTCGTTTCAGTCTGTTAAGGATACGTATGTATCCCGCAATTGAAAAATAATTAATGAAACTTTATATAGTACCATATCTGATATATGAAAGCAAACAAATGCACATATAACTTGTCTTACATTTTAGTCTAATATATGATACTAATTTAATGTAATGAGGTATCCATTATTTCTAAAAACGAATCAACAAAATCTTCTTTATTTTAAGATTTAAACAATTTTCTTTTGAAAATGCAAAATAGACTATTGTTTTGTATACCTATTCGAATGCCAGTTTAATTGGATCGATTCTTTTTATTTAATAAAATTAGATATAGAATTCCATAAAAAATAAGTTTCTTATGTATACCACTAACTCACATTATTATTACTGATCAGTAAAATTCATATTTGTAAAAAAAGGGGGATTTTTTTATGGTAAAAAATTCAGTCATTTCAGCGATTTCACAAAAAGAAAAAGAAGAAAACCCGGGGTCTGTGGAATTCCAAGTATTCTGTTTTACTAATAAAATACGAAAGCTTACTTCACATTTGGAATTGAACAAAAAAGACTATTTATCTCAGAGAGGTCTGCGGAAAATTTTGGGAAAGCGCCAACGACTGCTAGCTTATTTATCAAAAAAAAATAGAGTACGTTATAAAGAATTAATAGGTCAGTTGAATATTCGAGAGATAAAAACGCGTTAATTTAAAAAATGATTTTACTTTTGATGACCCTCTTTTGATTTTCAGCAATTCATGGAAGAATGAATCGGGAAAAACCTATGACTGCACCAGTTACAAGAAAGGACCTCATGATAGTGAATATGGGTCCTCACCACCCATCAATGCATGGTGTTCTTCGACTTATCCTTACTCTAGATGGTGAAGATGTTATCGACTGTGAACCAATATTGGGTTATTTACATAGAGGGATGGAAAAAATTGCAGAAAATCGAACAATTATACAATATTTACCTTATGTAACACGTTGGGATTATTTAGCTACTATGTTTACAGAGGCAATAACTGTAAATGCACCAGAGCGATTGGGAAATATTCAAGTCCCTAAAAGAGCTAGCTATATCAGAATAATTATGTTGGAGTTGAGTCGTATAGCTTCTCATTTGTTATGGCTTGGACCCTTTATGGCAGATATTGGTGCACAGACTCCCTTCTTCTATATTTTTCGAGAACGAGAATTAATATATGATCTATTCGAAGCTGCCACCGGTATGCGAATGATGCATAATTATTTTCGTATTGGAGGAATAGCCGCTGATCTACCTCATGGCTGGATAGATAAATGTTTGGATTTTTGCGATTATTTTTTAAGGGAGGTTGCTGAATATAAAAAGCTCATTACGCGGAATCCTATTTTTTTAGAACGAGTTGAAGGAGTAGGCGTTGTTAGTGAAGAGGAAGCAATAAATTGGGGTTTATCAGGACCAATGTTACGAGCTTCCGGAATACAATGGGATCTTCGTAAGGTTGATAATTATGAGTGTTATGACGAATTTGACTGGGAAGTCCAATGGCAAAAAGAGGGGGATTCATTAGCTCGTTATTTAGTACGAATCAGTGAAATGACAGAGTCTATAAAAATTATTCAACAAGCTCTGGAAGGAATTCCAGGAGGGCCCTATGAGAATTTAGAAACCCGGCGCTTTGCTGGAGTCAGAAATACCGAATGGAATGATTTTGAATACCGATTCATTAGTAAAAAACCTTCTCCTACTTTTGAATTGTCAAAGCAAGAACTTTATGTAAGAGTCGAAGCCCCAAAAGGAGAATTGGGGGTTTTTATGATAGGAGATCAGAATGTTTTTCCTTGGAGATGGAAAATTAGACCACCAGGTTTTGTCAATTTGCAAATTCTTCCTCAATTAGTTAAAAGAATGAAATTGGCTGATATTATGACGATACTAGGTAGCATCGATATCATTATGGGAGAAGTTGATCGTTGAAATGATAATTAATACAAGAGAAGTAGAAGCTATCAATTCTTTTTCTAGGTTGGAATTCTTAAAAGAAATCTATGGTATCATATGGCTGTTTGTCCCTATTTTAACTACTGTATTAGGAATTACAATAGGTGTACTCGTAATTGTTTGGTTAGAAAGAGAAATATCTGCCGGGATACAACAACGTATTGGCCCTGAATATGCGGGCCCTTTGGGTATTCTTCAAGCTCTAGCGGATGGGACAAAATTACTTTTTAAAGAGAATCTTCTTCCAGCTAGAGGAAATATTAGTTTATTCAGTATTGGCCCCTCCCTAGCTGTCATATCCATTTTATTAAGTTATTTAGTAATTCCTTTTGGTTATCATCTTGTTCTAGCCGATCTCAGTATAGGTGTTTTTTTATGGATTGCTATTTCAAGTATTGCTCCCATTGGACTTCTTATGTCAGGATATGGATCAAATAATAAATATTCCTTTTTAGGTGGTCTGCGAGCTGCTGCTCAATCAATTAGTTATGAAATACCATTAACTCTATGTGTGTTATCAATATCTCTACGTGTGATTCGTTAAAACATAAACTTTCTCTTATTTCGTTTTTCATTTCTAGGAAAAAAGTTAAATGAACTAAACCAGATAGTTATATGAGTGAAAGAAAACAGCTTAAAAATTCGCAGTAAAAGTGGAGTCTCATTGCCTATGTACAAGAGTTAAATGAAAAGAAAACAAAAGTCTATACTGTTTACCCCAAGCTTGATTCATTAGTCATCATGGCTTGAAGCGGGTTTAAAATAAAAGATCCAATTCTAGAAAATTTTTACTATCTATTCCCATAGTTGTATTACTATAAGAATAATAGAGGATTGAGCAAAAAAGAGTGGATGATTAGGAACACCAAAATACAAAAAGGATTAGTAATGTAAATAATGCAAATTATCCAACCGAATATTTCGACATCAAGAAAATCAAATTGGGGCTTTAAGTTAGTAGAAACGACCAAGTAGTACTCCCCATGATTTCGATCCAGAGTATGCTCCTATCCCCGATTAAGTAAATAACTATTAAGAACGAAGTAATCTTTTACCCTTTTTTACGTTTCCCCTTTTATGAGAAAGGAGAATAGGAACAAAAAAAATAGAAAGAATGGAAAATAGAATAGAAAACAAAGACAGCTTTTTTATTTTCTATCATAGAACTTTAAAGAATTAGAATTCTTATCCTGATTCATGAACGAATGTCTAATTTTTGTAATCAAAAATCATAGGTTGAAATTTCTATTAATCTATTAATAAAAATTGCTAAAAAAAATATTTTATTCAAGGATTAAGTTATTACTCAACAAAGAACAATTGAATGGTTAAAAAAAAGATGAGATCAATTCCGAAGCACGGTTTATTAGAAATATATTCTCTAGCAGACAGAATTTCATTGGTCTAATTCGGGACCTTACAATAAATATATTTTTAGTTTGTTTATTTATCGTACAAACATATTAAGATTAATAAAGAATATCGAACAGGTTTTTAGATTTATCTGTGACCCTCGAGGAGCCGTATGAGATGAAAATCTCATGTACGGTTCTGTAATAGAGATGGTAGCAGTGATATTATCACCGACTATGATTATCTAACAGTTCAAGTACAGTTGATATAGTTGAAGCGCAATCAAAATATGGTTTTTGGGGGTGGAATTTGTGGCGTCAACCTATAGGATTTTTCGTTTTTCTAATTTCTTCGCTAGCGGAATGTGAGAGATTACCCTTTGATTTACCAGAAGCAGAAGAAGAATTAGTAGCAGGTTATCAAACCGAATATTCAGGTATCAAATTTGGTTTATTTTACGTTGCTTCATATTTAAATTTACTAGTTTCGTCATTATTTGTAACAGTTCTTTACTTGGGCGGTTGGAATCTTTCTATTCCGTACATATTTTCTTCTGAATTTTTTGAAGTAAATAAAGCAAGAAAAATAAAAATAGTTGGAGCTATAATTGGTATCTTTATTACATTAGCTAAAACTTTTTTATTTTTATTCCTTTCTATCACAACAAGATGGACTCTACCAAGGCTGAGAATGGACCAACTATTAAATCTTGGATGGAAATTTCTTTTACCTATTTCTCTCGGTAATCTATTATTAACAACTTCTTCCCAACTTCTTTTGCTATAAAAAATAGTGATATTTTATATTTACCATTTGTCTCAAACAAGAGAAAGAAACAAATAGAAAATTTCTATAGATATTTACGATATGTTCCCTATGGTAACTGGGTTCATGAATTATGGTCAACAAACAGTACGAGCTGCAAGGTACATTGGTCAAGGTTTCATGATTACCTTATCTCACGCGAATCGTTTACATGTAACCATTCAATACCCTTATGAGAAATTAATCACATCAGAGCGATTCCGGGGCCGAATCCACTTTGAATTTGATAAATGTATTGCTTGTGAAGTATGTGTTCGTGTATGTCCTATAGATCTGCCCGTTGTTGATTGGAAATTTGAACCCGATATTCGAAAGAAACGTTTGCTTAATTACAGTATTGATTTCGGAATATGTATCTTTTGTGGCAATTGCGTTGAGTATTGTCCAACAAATTGTTTATCAATGACTGAAGAATATGAACTTTCTACTTATGATCGTCACGAATTGAATTATAATCAAATTACTTTAGGGCGTTTACCCATGTCAGTAATTGACGATTATACAATTCGAACAATTTTGAATTCGCCTCAAATAAAAAATAGATAAGGTTTTTTAATTCAAGAACATTTTTTATATTTATAAGGTTTAGTTTTGATCGATATAAATTAGGTTTTTGCTTGATCAATAACTACAAATCAAAACTATTGATTGATTAGTGAGAATCACGATGAA